GTATATTTTTCCTCGAATCTGTTATTGAGAGGTAAAGGATTAGATCCTTTTAAGAAATAAAGTTTTTGGTCGGAATATGAATCCAAACCAAAAGACCCCTTAACTATTAAGGGGGTTAATAGAACGAATCACACTTTTACCACTAAACTATACCCGCTACAATGCGATTATTGTATACAAAAGGACCTTTTGTCGAACAAGGGAATTGGATGTAATCAAGATAGGATCATAAAAGAATCATGAAAATTAGAGTGTTGGCATTTTTCAGGGGGGAACTTAATGAGATTAGGAAAAGAGGGTTCATTTAAATAACTAAATAACAAGTTTTATCCTTTCTTTTGCTGGTGGAATTTTGATACATACGGCTCGACAAAATCGCCGAAATCCTAACATAAAAATGCATTATCCATAGTTTCATTTTTTTTTTATTTAGTAAAAAAAAAGTAAATAAAAAAGGAAGAAAGAATAATACGAAATGACACTTTCGTTTTATATAATAAGAATGAAAATAGTCCTTCTTCTTTTTATTGTTGCTTTAATAGCAGGCATTTTTGTTTTGAAATAAATCAGAGAAATCATTTTATCTATGATTCGTTGAAACAAAAAAAGGCCCGGCTAGGTAATGACCAGGCCAGGCCATGGGAATAAAAACGCCTTTCGGACAAAATCAAAGCAAGGAGGTCTTCTTTATTTTTCGTTCTATTTCTATATATTTTTTTTATATTCTATTGGATTTTTAGAGCCCTTACTTTATCTAAATGGAATTACTGATAAAAGTTGTATATATCTATATAATAAAGATAAAGAGATAGAAAAAAGCGAGAGAAAGAAAGACTTTTTTCAATTTTTTTTACTTTATGTGTAATGTAACATAGTAATTATCTTTTTTTTGAATTGGGAGAGATGGCTGAGTGGACTAAAGCGTCGGATTGCTAATCCGTTGTACGAGTTATTCGTACCGAGGGTTCGAATCCCTCTCTTTCCGTTGATGGCTTCATATTTCTATTTACCTTATCTTTCAAAGTTAGCAAACCCTTAGTTAAACGTGGGGAATAGATCAAAAAAATCCTAATAAATTTGTGAAAAATCAAGTCAAGAAAACGAAAAAGCACCCTTTTTTTATTCTTCACGCCCGGGATTACGTCCTGGATCATTAGATAGGAATCCGAAGATGAAGAGAGAAATAAAGAATATTACTACTGTGTACACAAAGAGTTTGAGAGTAAGCATTACACAATCTCCAAGATCATTTTTTGGAAAAAAAAAAGAGAATAGATCCTCCATTACCAAAATTTTCTTTCATACCCACAAATTAGATATTGTGGGGAACCCTATTTGGACCTTTCACTAGAAAAAAAAAGGTCAGAATGGGAAAACGGGGTGATCAAAATTTATTGCAGCTCTCCAAGAATTTCAATGTTTGAATCGAGGGTTCATACTCTAAAAATTATCTGATCTTATCGATTGTTAGAATTTTTCTCGAATAAATCATTAATTTTCTAGGATAGTATTAATGATCTCATCGAAAACTTACAGCAGCTTGCCAAACAAAGGCTAAGAGAAAAAAAAGCAAAGGTATGACTGGCATAACATTCACAATTGGATTCAAAAAAGCATAAGCCTCGGGCAATTTGGCGAAGAAAAAACTACTCGAATAAAGGGCAGAATTAAGACAGATACAGATCAAACTAAAAATATTAAGCATAACAGACATTTTGTTCTTTGAGATAATTGCATTTTGATTGAGTTATTGATATAAGGAAAAATAAAGAAAGTAAAGTAGACCAAAAAGCCTTCTTTTTCTTTGAACTTACCCAATCAAAAATTCTCCAATTCTCAAAGGAGAATAGAAGAAACCATACTTTCATACAATATCTTAATTGAATTATATGTAATGATCAATAAATTCAGTTTAATTCTATATCGACACGTGTCAAAATCTTATCAACAATCTAATTTATTCTATAGATATTTGGGTTGGAATTGACGAAAAACCAATAACAATATTAGTCTTTATTAGTGTCGAATAGAAATCGAAATGGGGCGTGGCCAAGTGGTAAGGCAACGGGTTTTGGTCCCGCTATTCGGAGGTTCGAATCCTTCCGTCCCAGAGCATATCCAGTCTATCAGAATCAAGATTCAGTTTTGGATAGAATGTAATTCTTGTTTCTGATTTTTAATGATTCCGAAAAGAATCATATCCTTTTTTTCACAAACTGAACTGAATCCAGTTGAAATGACACTCAAATGTAACTGAATCTATTTATGATCCAGATAAGATGGGAACATAGATCACAAGAGTTTGAATTCAAAAAAAAAAGGCTGGGCGGGTTTTTCATCATATGCGCATTCACTTCATCTTCATATTGAGGGAAGTTAGTTACTTAGAAAAACCTTACGCCCTTTTTTTTTGAATTTTCAATGATACATTTTGAATAAAAAGAGGAAAGAAAAGGACCTATATTTCCTATCCCTTAAATGAGGTATCCTGATTATTAAT